TCTTTAGAGTATACCGAATCAGTATAGCTATCCTTCTTCTGACACAGCAACGCACTTTGAATTAGTATTGGAAGGAGGTGCTAAATAATTTCTTTCTTCCTTTACTTGTTCTTTGTTGATTTGTTGATGTAAAAGAATGTCCTATTCAATCTTAAAATAATATATTTCTCGCCATTATGAGTTTAGGGCTAGAAACGAGGATCAGGTAAAATGTGAATCTGATAAGGTAGTTTCTAATAATTCATGAAATTTATTAGAATATTCCCACAATTGTAAGTAGATGTGAGATCTAAAAATCTTTGTTATTCATATTCATAGTATTAGATATTAGAAGCGCTTTTTGTTGAAATCTTCTTTTTTTTTTTTTTAGGAATTTGTTAACCGTCTAGTAACAATTAAGAATAGAAATTAGAAGTTCTAATTTTATTTGAGAAACGAAAAAGAACAAAGAATGGAATAATTGGAATCACTAATGCATACATTGTTGTATTAGATATTAGATTAGATCGAAACTGAAGGTTCTTTATTGACTAACTACAAAGATGCGGATTTTCTAATATGGAAAGATACAAAATAGAACTTCTAAAGCAAAAGAGAATAGAAATGACTAGTCTTATAATATAGTTGAACCAAAACACCTATTTTTTTGGAGTGATCATCTGATAACTTTTTGTTCTCATTCATTCAAAATAAAATATTATTTATATTATATGAGTGAACCTATTACGGAATCTAATTAGTTAAAATGAAATTAAAATTATTCTAAGATTACTGTTCGCTATAAAATAGAAAATAGATTCGATACAATAAAAAAAAATGAGAAAAATAGGAATAATTTTCTAATTTGATTCCATAATGATTCGAAAAGAGTTTCATTTTCATTTTAAAAACGAAATTACACGACCCAGTTCTTATTATTCGTTTATAAGTTGAGTTGAAAAATGATCCAAGAATGCATTCGCTGATTGCAAACGTGGTATCGGTAGATGTTACAGATGATGAATCAATTTATTTTTATACAGTTGTGACTTTTTCCTTCTTAGTGCTGTCTATAATGATAGATGAATCAAAAACTTTCAATTGGTATTTTTGTTTCTCTCCTATTTTGCAAAAAAGTAAACTCAGGTAAGTACTTTTTTATAAACATATGTATAAAAAGAACATATTTCATTTAGCTCCTTAATGCCTACCATAACTAGTTATTTCGGTTTTCTACTAACGGCTTTAACTATAACCTCAGCTCTATTTATTGGTCTGAGCAAGATACGACTTATTTGAAATTAAGTGCACAATTCATAAAAGTCAATCTTTCCGCAAACTTCTGCGTATTTCTAGTTACTTACCGTGTCAATTGCCAATTATTGGTCATTGAGATTCATGGTAATTCGGATTAATATTTAGGTATAGATATTACCTCTTTTTTTCTCCTTTCAAACAAATTGAAATGATTGAAGTTTTTCTATTTGGAATCGTGTTAGGCCTAATTCCTATTACTTTGGCTGGATTATTTGTAACTGCATATTTACAATACAGGCGTGGCGATCAGTTGGACCTTTGATTAATTAACATCTCTTTTTTTTTTATTGACCTCCTCCTTTCTTTAATATCCAGGAGGTCAAATTAAGATTCCTGTTCCAGTTAGTGTTTCAGTCGAATTCGATCGAAGAAGATCTGAATCACGCTCTGTAGGATTTGAACCTACGACATCGGGTTTTGGAGACCCACGTTCTACCGAACTGAACTAAGAGCGCTTTTTTTTCTCATAAAATATAAGACTGTAAAGAAAAGGATTGGCCCCAATACATCTTGTATGCATACACTATATGGTATCATAAGAATGATAGATTCTATATGATATGTCCAATGTGAATTGATCTCAAAAATCCCTCATTACTGCTCAAAAGAGCAGTAATAGGTAGGGATGACAGGATTTGAACCCGTGACATTTTGTACCCAAAACAAACGCGCTACCAAGCTGCGCTACATCCCTTCCATTGGTCTACAGTGTCATTGTAGAGAATTCCTGTCTTGTTTTCCACATCGTTATCGCCTCTATTAAAACCTAGAATTTTTATGTCCATTTCGTCTTTTTGGTCTCATTTAACATATAATAATAGTAAAAAACTTCTATCTATATGAAATATGGAACGGAACCCCTAGGAAAAATAAATGAGTTGGCAATATTGGGGAAGAAAAGGACGTTTTTTTCTGTATAAAAAAAAAGTAAATCTTTTTATTGGATGATTGTACATTTCAATATGTATTATCTTCTGTATTACAAATTACAAATAAAATGAAGGAGTTTTTTCAATGAGAGATCTACAAACATACCTTTCTGTGGCACCGGTACTAAGTACTCTATGGTTCGTTTCTTTGGCAGGTTTATTGATAGAGATTAATCGTTTTTTCCCGGATGCGTTGACGTTCCCCTTTTTTTCATTCTAGTTATTGAAGTGGGAAGGAATAAAGAAGATTAGAGATAAAATGAAATAGCAGCCCCCCCTCTTTTCTCTTTTTTCCCTTTTTAGAATTAGAATAAGGGAGGAAAGAGAAAGAATAAAAGTGCAGTCAACGGCTGGGAGATTGGGGTTCAGGTTGGAATTAAATTAATATGAAATTTCTCTGTATTAAATTTCTATGAAAGTCGAATAGAAACTCTGGTTCTAGGGAAAGAGTATTATACAAGATACTTCTATGAAATACTGTACTGTGATTTGAAATATAGTTTCGAAATCTTTCTATCTTATTTCCTATATTGGTTGTAGTGAAATCTTGCATAAGAAGATAGCAAGTTACAAATTCTATTTTTTTACTTCCTTTCTTCTTTTTCGTTTCGGATTGAAAGAGGAAGAGTTGAGTAAATGAAAAATCCAAAGGAGGTTCATGGCCAAGGGTAAAGATGTGCGAATACCGGTTCTTTTGGAATGTACCGCTTGTGTTCGAAACGGTGTTAATAAGGAATCAACGGGCATTTCCAGATATATTACTCAAAAGAACCGGCACAATACGCCTAATCGATTGGAGTTGCTAAAATTCTGTCCATATTGTAACAAACATACGATTCACGGGGAGATAAAGAAATAGATCGAAGCGAGTACCTGCGCTCTTATCTTACAAGGAAAGGGAAAAAATGACATTATATATATAACATATTTAACATAGTTAAAGTTAAAGATAATTATAAACAAACTAAATCCTATTTATTTATTCTAATTAGAGATACGGCTGAAATAGGATTTTAGGGATAAGAAATAAACTAACCAAACCATGGATAAATCCAAGCGAACTTTTCTTAAATCCAAGCGATCTTTTCGTAGGCGTTTGCCCCCGATCCAATCGGGGGATCGAATTGATTATAAAAACATGAGTTTAATTAGTCGATTTATTAGTGAACAGGGAAAAATATTATCTAGACGAGTGAATAGATTGACCTTGAAACAACAACGATTAATTACTATTGCTATAAAACAAGCTCGTATTTTATCTTTGTTACCTTTTCTTAATAATGAGAAACAATTTGAAAGAACCGAGTCGACCACTAGAACTCCTAGTCTTAGAGCCAGAAAAAGATAGGTTTACTCTTTCTTCACTTGAATTCAAATCCCCATCCGAACTCAAAAGCAGATTGGTCTTTTGTTGGAAAAATCCAAGAATCCGAATTGAATTCTCGTGTCGTAAGAAAAAAAATAATAATCTGGGAAGAATAAATTTTTTTATTGAACGTGTTGATTCATATTTATTTTGACTACTTTCTCATATTTTATCATATTCTATTCATTCATTTTTATTCGACCTTCCCGGAGTTCATTCTCCGGGCAACTCCGTTTAACCGGTGGATTCCTTCCAACTTACTTCTTTTATGATCTCATTGGAAATCATATAAAGACAATTCCTATTTGAGATAGCTATTTGTGCAAGTATTTTACGATTAAGAAGCAACTGTCTTTTGTACAGATCATTTATTAACCTACTATAACTATAGCATACCCCCCTTTCACGAATTGCTGCATTTATTCGAGTGATCCACAAACGACGAAAATTAATTTTTTGCTTATCCCTATCCCGATGAGCCGAAACCAAAGCTCTTATTTTTTGTTGAGTAATAGTTCGAGTAAGTCTTGAATGAGCCCCCCGAAAGCTTGATGCAAATAAACGAATTTTTGTTCTACGTCTCCGAGCGATATATCCCCGTCTAATTCTGGTCATTGAATAAATGAAACTTTAACGAATAACTAATAGATTTCCTTTCTTTCAGTTATTCTTTTGCCCCTTTCCTAGTATATTAATAACAAAACGGATTTTTCCAATGTATAAACTAAAAATTCCAATGGCTTTGGCTACTATAACCTTCCCAACCACGATTTTTTCTAGGCATTTCACCTCGAAATACAATATACTAGGTATTAAAAAAAAAATAGCATGATAAATAAATAGTGGATTCCATCGTTTCTATGGTTACTTCTTAAACGGTGAGGTCTTCTCTATACACCGGAGCCTTTACTTCATTTAATCAATGTTATTGCTAACTTGTATAGTTCACATTCTTCGGCTCTACCCAGAAATTCTCCAGTAATAGGTCTTTCACAACGAGCTCTACCTATACAGTAACGGTATTTAATTATGAAAGTTGGCTGGGTAGCTGACCTTGTTAGTCCGTTCTTGCAAGAGGGGTCTATGTTAACTAAGATTTCCTCCGCTTAATGGATAACCATTTGCTACCAATGGAGAATTGCTTCTCATCTTAAATTGAGGTGAGTGGTTTTACACCAATAGAAACCATAAATTTCATACAAAATAAAAGGAATATGATCAATTATCCTTCTTTTTAGATAATAAAAAAGAAATGTAGTTCATTTTTCCGTTCTATCCTATTTGATCATTTTTATTTGAACATTGTTCTCTTTCCTTTGTTCTAGTTCATGATCTGAACGAGTCGCACATACACCCTAGTACATGTTCCTCGACGCTGAGGGCATCCCCGAAGCGCGGGGGATTTTGTGACATTTCTAATTGGCTGTCTTGTATTTCTAATAAGTTGTTTAATCGTTGGCATGTTGAATCATATACATAATGGGCTGGTTTAGATCGATCCTAACCGGATGATTATGAATTACTTTTATTCAATAGAATAGGAAATAAAAATCATTCATCATAGAATATTAAAATGAAACTCGGCAGGGTTAATTTTAAATTAAAAATTGACGCGAAATCCAGGCTATTGTCATTCAACCGCTACAAGATCAACAATTCCATAAGCTTGGGCCTCTGTTGCTGACATAAAAACATCTCTTTCCATGTCTTCGGATACAACCCATAAGGGTTTGCCCGTTCTTTGTACATAAACCCTTGTCAGGGTTTCACGTAGTTTCAGTAGTTCTCCCACTTCCAGGATGAATTCTCCCGTTGCTACTTCAGAAAAAGAACCAGCAGGTTGATGGATCATTACCCTGATGATATAAGATAATAAAAGGTTTCTCTAGATGAGGGGAAGATAAAAGAAAGTAATAAAAGAATAACAAGAAAAAAAAAAAGATAGAATCGAACAACCGTACGGGCATTATGCATTGCATACGGCTCTACAATCAAATTGACCCTTACCTAAAAAAATAGGATCGATCAGACCCCGATAGGTAAATGATCAACTTACCACCCTTCCTTTCGGAGGAATTCAAAAATACTATGATGGCTCCGTTGCTTTATATATTTATTATATTTTTTTGTCTGTGATTTGTCTGTTATTCAGCAATCCCAAAGTTGCTTTTTTGTTTGATCAAATAAACTAAGGAAAAAAGAATCTTGTTTTTTTCGCTCTATACTCTCTAAACTATAAATATTCTTAAGAGACCTCTGGTGTGAAAAAAAGTTTGTGACGCTGAACTGGACTTCCGATAATAAAATAGGAAATACCTTTTTCTCATATTACTCTCTCGATACATAATCTAATCTAATGTTTCGAAAACAAAATTGATTATATCGAATTCAAAGTGCCATGCTATTATTACTTAATATTCATATTTCATATGGCGAAGGCATAGTCTTCTTTTTTCTGTCAAATAAAAGCCTCATTGGCGCCAAGCGTGAGGGAATGCTAAACGTTTGGTAATTTCTCCTCCGACCAGGATAAAAGATCCCATTGAAGCGGCTGAGCCCATGCATATTGTATGTACATCTGGTAGCACAAATTGCATAGTATCATAAAGAGCCACCCCCGGTATTACCCATCCGCCAGGAGAGTTTATAAACAAATACAGATCTTTAGTATCATCCTCGATACTAAGATATATCATAAGACCAATAAGTTGATTTGAGATCTCGCTATCAACCTCTTGACCTAAAAAAAGTAATCTTTCTCGATAAAGTCGGTTGATTAGGGTCAAATTGTATCCCCCAGGAACCGTACAGGCGCCTTTTGACGCATACGGTTCAAAAAAAAAAAGAGAATCAATGTGTAGATTCCAATACTTTTTCTTTTTTCATAGCAATAGCAATAATATAACTTATATATAAGCAATAACTTATAATAAAAAGATTTTCTTTTATTTTTCACGAAACATGAGTTTGTGTTCCCCTTATATTTATTATATATATATATATTTATATTTATAACGTATAATATAAAATAAACTTATCCAATTAACTTTTCATTGATGGATTGTTTCATCGAGATTCAATCCAAATCACGATGTCATTTTCTTGTTCTTAAATGGGCCTCTTTAATCTTTTTAGGTTTATGCTCTACTCCGGGTAAAGATCCGCCCGATTTTGATTTGCACATATAGTACAAATGCTCCCATTACCACTTCTTTTTGTTATCCCTTCTTTTTTTTTTCAATTCACGCATTCCGTAAAATAGTTGACGGCTTCATGCATATTACTCGATTGATTGATTAACATAAGAGTTTGAAATAACTTCTACTTACAAAAAAGGTTTTTTTTAAGAATAGGAAATAGGAATCCTTTATGATATAGACTACTTGGTTTTTTTAAACGGAGCCTGGATACTTCAATGTAGTAGTCCAACTAAGCCAACCATAAATTCTTCTAATTTAGAATAGTAATAATAATTCGAATCCCCCCCAAAAATGGATCTAATTGCACTTCACGCTCCAAATTTTTGATGATTCAATGAATCTTTCGTGGGCGAAACAGAGGATATCTCGATTGGGGAGAAAACGGGAAAATCCCATATGACCCAATATATCTGACAAGTCGCACTATATGTCAACCCAAGATGCATCTTCCTCTCCAGGACTTCGAAAAGGTACTTTTGGAACACCAATAGGCATTAAATGAAAGAAAAAAGAACTAAGTACTATATTTTACTTTGATGTGGAAACGTAACAAAGCCTTTATTATCTTTAGAATTAAATTATTGTACTTTATCCTACTCTAACTCTAATTTTATTCATAAAATTAGAAAAATTTATAAAGAAAGTAAGAAAAAAAAGGGAAAATTATTACGAATAGTGTCCTCTAATGATGAACAAGTATGGGCACATT